TTTCGAGGAAATATAGAATAGCCGGAACATTTAAATAAGTTTGATTCCTTATGGGATCATAAAAACCCAATTTCCGAAGATCTTTTCCTTCTCTTCGGGATCGAACATCAATTGCAACGATTCGATAGACGGCTCATTGGGATAGATGTAGACGAGCAACACCCCCCCTAGAAACGTATAGGAAGTTTTCTCCTCGTACGGCTCGAGAAAAATGAAGGATTCGAGGTTTTGCCTATGTATGAAATTTCTAAATTAGAACAAAAAATCAATTAGACTTTGATTTAATTTTTTGCTTCTTCCTTCATAATCATAAAAATGAAAAATAAATCATTCCTACTCTCATAACTCAAATTGGATAATTCTCAAATAAAAAGTTTTCGAAAATTTCATTTCTTGAGCGGTCTTTCCTCCCCTTATGCTTGTCTCGTTTAAAATCAAATGAATTTTGATTCTTCCGTCTGATCCAGTGATTGAGACAATTAAAACGGCGTTTGCTTGTTCTGGGATCCTTTGATAGTTTGTTTTGAATCATTGGGTTTAGACATTACTTCGGTGTTTCTTAAGACTTTCCTTTCAAAATGGCAGCAACATACCTTTTTTTATTTCTTTCTACCAAAGAATCCTACAGACGGTGGATTCCCGCATGATACACTTCGGATCGAAAAAGTTTGATCAAGTCTAATAACTTTTTGGAAACTTCCTCGAATTGGATTCTTTCTATATCGAAGATATGTTTACGAAGTTGTTCCAATTTATTGATTGGCATTAACCCTAGATCCCTGCCCCCCCAAAAAAAACTAACTACTCGAGCTTCATCATGAACTATTTCCATGAAAACCCAACAAGGGTTCTCGTGGAACAGAACAAATGATGTCGAGCCAAGAGCATCTTCATTCCTATATCAAATGGTGGATGTAACAATCCACAACGGATCGTGGCCTTCAAGTCGCACGTTGCTTTCTACCACATCGTTTCAAACGAAGTTTTACCATAACATTCCTATAACTTTAATTTGGAACCGGTATGGACTTGATTCAATTATGGAATCATGAATAGTCATAGGTTCTATTATTGGTTCGGTTGATGTGTAGACATCATGATCTATAAGTTTTCTCTATTTATATTTCTATATATAAATTCTATTTCTATATATAAAGAATTCTAGATAAATTAGTATTATAGATTAGATAGCTGGGGTAAAGATTTTTCTGAAGAAGTCTTAGCAAGATCCCTTCGGAAACATAATATCAATAATCTATATTCATATTTCAATATTTATTTGAAAAATATTGAATTTCAGAAATTGAAATTGTTTCATTTCATATTGTTTAACTCCGGAGTCATTACCCTTTCGACAATCTAATCTTGCTCTAAAGTAAATAAAATTGATAAATCACCACAGAGCTATATAGATTTATCATTTTTCATTAGAGCCAAACCTGAAATACTTCAAAAAAATATTCAAAGAAAACAAATCGGTTACTTGTTTGTTTGTTAATGAGATTTGGACAAAGACATCCTATTGAGCGAATTGAATTAGGACCAACCTCCTTAGGTTAGTTGGTTAGGATCCAAGAGACCCACAAAAAACAAAAAAAACAAATGAATTACAAATTACTATTACTAATCGAGGCCGCCTCTTTTATGGGATAGAAAAATGGGATGGGGAATAGAGATTCTTTCATATCTCGATTCCTCCTTTGTTCACTAAAAAAAAAGATTTGTCGAAGATCAAAATTCAAAACAAGAATCACACTCCATCTAACATTCAAATTGAAACAGAACTGAAAGATTCAATGAAAGTTAAAACCAAAATTTGAGTCTCATAGAATTCAATAAGAAAATAAAAAATAAGAAAATAAAAATAAAATGCTCTGGGACGGAAGGATTCGAACCTCCGAATGGCGGGACCAAAACCCGTTGCCTTACCACTTGGCGACGCCCCATTTCGATTTGTCCTCGACACTTATAAAAATTTAAGTAAGTATTGGTTGTTTGTCAACTCGATTTCAAATATCTATAGAATCGATTCTATTGTTACTAGGCTTTTGAGATGCGTAGTTTAATATGTGTAGATATTGAATTCAATTGAATTGATTGATCATTACATATTGATCATTACATAGAATTCAATTAAGATATTGTATGAAAGTATGATTTTTGCGATTCTCCTTGAGAATTTTTGATTATGGGGGTTCAAACAAAAAGAGCAAAAAGAGGAAGAACTAGTTTTTGCCTACCGTACTTACTCCCCCTTTCCTTATATCAATAACTCAATCAAAAGGCAATTCTCTCCAAGAACAAAAAATGTCTGTTATGCTTAAGATCTTTAGTTTGATCTGTCTTAATTCTGCCCTTTATTCGAGTAGTTTTTTCTTCGGCAAATTGCCCGAAGCCTATGCTTTTTTGAATCCAATCGTAGATTTTATGCCAGTCATACCTGTGCTCTTTTTTCTCTTAGCTTTTGTTTGGCAAGCTGCTGTAAGTTTTCGATGAGATC